CATCAGCATGTAGGTTCCAGATCCAAGTAGTAGTATCAGGTCCCTTAGCTATTGTTCTTGAGAAATGACCGGGTTTGGCCCATTCCTCGAAAGAAGTTTTTATGGGATCCCTATCTACCAAAATTTTGACTTCTGGTTCCGGCGAACGAATAATCATTGAGTCCTCCTCTTTCCGGACAACACATACAAAGAGACCCGCCAACATAAAACATAATTAGTAAACTTATGAGAGATGTTTATATTGAGTTTCCTTCTCTTCTATCTCCCATCTATAATCATTTTATATCCTCTTTACTTTAATATATTTTCTGTAGTTTTTCACTAGAACAATTATGATCTGGAAGTCAATCCGGGGCAAGTGTTCGGATCTATTATGACATAGCAGCGAGGCGCCCAACGGACCCTTTTAAATCTTAGAAAACCCTTTCTGGACTTAGAATTGAAGTTAAATAATTTTTTTGTGCAACCTAGTGTATTCATATTTCAATTAGAAATTTCTAGATGGAACTAATTTCACTTTCGGTCTTACATAGAAGATATTACTATGTACTCTATTTCAAATCACGTGAGCAGTCATTAGCATTACTAAGGGACATACCGGTATTTCTATTTAGTTATTCGAGGGTCTCTTTTATTAGTTTGATGATTAGTTTCAATAGGAGAAAAAAGAGAATTCTCTACTGTATCCGCGTATCTCTACGAAATATCAGACGAAATAGAACGATCTTAGAAGGGATATAATGAAATTCTTTGATTGGTTGTTTCTATCGAAATGATCTGTTTTATTTGACTGATGGGGACAACAAACAATAAATTCTAACAAATTAATTAATATAAATATATAATAGATAAAAATAAAAAATAATCTATTCTATATATAGAAATAAAAAAAAAAAGAATAGATATAGATATTAAATATATATATAAATAATAATACAAAAAAAAATAATAATAATAAACAGAGTGTTCTTATTCAAAACGCCCTGTGATCTTCAACCAATTCTGTGCTTCAATATAATTACCCGGGGTAAGGGCTATAGCTTGTTTCCAATATTCAGCGGCTTGATCAAACCAAGCCTCCGCAATTTCAGAATCTCCCTGTCGAATGGCCTGTTCTCCGCGGTCGGAATAGGTGAGTAAATTCCTTCCCTTAGAACCGTACTTGAGAGTTTCCTGCCTCATACGGCTCAGCAGTCAATTCTTTTGGTGTTCTATTTTTTTCTGGAGTTAACCAAAAGAAAAGAGGTTAATTCCATGAGTTTCAAACTTGAATCTGGATTAATAAAAAAAAGAAATCCTTTTTCTAGTTTTATCTTTTCTCCTACCTTCAGAAGAATAACGCATCGGCATTTACACTCTCATTAGAATTTTCTGAAAGGTAACTATCTCGGTTTCATATATCATATACTTTCGTATATGATATGTCCATTTCTATAGAATCTTTGAAAAAGACTTTTCTTCATAAGAAAGAAAAGACTTACTATCTTTGGGATCTGATACTACACCGCTGCTCAAAACCTTAGGGTTTAGGGGATCGACTTTATTACATAAGTGGATTCCTAACTTTTCTATCATGATATAAGTAAGCAGTTCTTATTGTATCGGCCCAAAACCTTGCTAATTGATCTTTACGGTGCTTCCTCTATCAATTCGATCTTTTTTTTATCCATAGAAAAAAGTATCTAGGCATATCTATTTCTTCATATTTCGACTTCTATGAAGTTTCTTTCTTTGCTACAGCTGATAAAAATCGTTGTTTTTGACGATATATATGTAGAAAACCTATTTTTTTCTAGTAGTATTTATTAGTGGATTTGCTCGTTCTTTTCTTTTTTCTTTCTATAGGGGAGATAGTCGCACGTAATGGCAGATCACGGCCATATTATTAAAAGCTTGGGGTAAGAACGGGTTTCGTTCTAGTGCCCGAAAATAATATTCCAAAGCTTTCGTATGTTCTCCGTTACTTGTGTGGATAAGGCCTATGTTATAAAGTATATAACTTCGATCATAGGGATCAATTTCCAGTCGCATAGCCTCATAATAATTCTGTAAAGCTTCCGCATAATTTCCTTCCGATTGAGCCGACATCCGTTACGGTCGTCGTTTGGTTCAAAGAATCTCCGTTCCAGAACCGTACGTGAAATTTTCATCTCATACGGCTCCTCCTTTATGTGTATAATGATATAAAAATACATGGAATCAAAAAAGATTGCAGTATTCTCATTATCAACTGAGCAGGGCTAGTGTTTTTACAAGAAATCTCTAGCCAACCTTCCTGTAAAAGATCTTCTCTTAACATCAAGTATGTTGGTACTGGATAACAAAATGGTAATTCCAACAATTTCTTTGTCCTCAACGCCGCTTAATTTCCTGGAATTTGGCACTTCAACAGTCTTCGATGGTTATACGGGTATCCAAAATACGAACGAGATGGGTGTTTGTTGTCCCAACCATTATTCTTAGTTCCGATCCAGATAAGAAAGGAAGGATATTTTTTTTTTTGACAAAGTTTTCGTGTTGTTGATTCCTAAGCGTAGTGCTTCTTCTCCTATGCCGCCTATTGGTACTAGTGGAGTAGGATTGACCTAACCCATAGGTATAGGTATAACCTTTCGCTTAATACTATAAATCAAAAATTGAAGCATATGAGGCTGCATTAATCGGGGATACACGACAGAAGGAATTAATTGTTTTATTTACAAACTTCACCTTCAGCAAGCGTAGGTTTTTTTTCCATTTTTTTTCTTTGTCTCCAAAGAATGTGTCTTTCTACTAAGACTGAGATCGGTAAATAAAAAAAGATAATCAAATCGCACCATCTCTATAATAGGTGAATGCCTCTTTTTCTCCTGAAGTTGTCGGAATTATTCGTAATAAGATATTGGCTACAATTGAAAAGGTCTTATCAATAAAATTTCCATTTATCCGAGATCTAGGCATAGGTAGCAATCCATTCTATAAGTTAATTATTTATCGCGTGAGAAAAAAAAAAATAATCCCACAAACAAAGGAATTATACAATACAGTACGAAATAACGTAAAAACGGACTCATTAAAAAAATTTGTTTATCCCCCGGTCTCGAAGGAAGGTTTTTTTGATAAAAACTTTTTCTATTTTTATAGTTTGAATTGATTGTATGCGCCTATCCAAAAAAATGGAATATGAATGACTCACTATTCACTCGATTTTTGGGCCATAATCATTATGTAGGAGAGATGGCCGAGTGGTTCAAGGCGTAGCATTGGAACTGCTATGTAGGCTTTTTGTTTACCGAGGGTTCGAATCCCTCTCTTTCCGCACCTTTACCTAATTCATCAATGTTTACTGACCGCAATGTTTCAAATAACAATGGAGACCATTATTCCAACTTTCTTTGATATGGATTCTCTATTCCTAATTTCTTTCTGTAATACGGAAAATACTGGAAAAAGTGGGCAAGGAATGAGAATCTTCCTATATCCATGTCTATGATACATGAATAGGAGAAAATCCTCGGATCAAATACCGCCCTTTTTTGTTTTGTTGGTCCCCTTACTTAGGCGCGAAAGGGGTCAAAATTGTCCGAACTCTTGTTATTTTAGTTAGGTTTAAGTCTGACGAGAATAATATTCTACAACCAGCAATTCATTTATTTTCAAACCAACCCATTTACTATCTATTATTTGATTGACTAATCCTTTATATTGGAATGGGTGAAGAGTCAAATGGTTCGGCAATTCCTCACGGGGGGCTGAATCAAGATAATTTTGAATCAGAGCTCTAGATTTTTGTTCATCCCGCGCTGTAATAATATCTTGAGGTTTGCAGCGATAACTTGGTATATTTACTATACGACCATTAACTAAAACATGTCTATGGTTAACTAATTGGCGGGCTTGAGGAATAGTCGAAGCCATACCCAACCGAAAAAGTATGTTATCCAAACGCATTTCAAGTAATTGTAGTAAAATCTGACCGGTTGACCCTTTAGCTTTTCCGGCGATACGAACGTATTTCAGCAATTGTCGTTCTGTAAGACCGTAATGAAAACGCAATTTTTGTTTTTCTTCTAAACGAATACGATATTGAGATTTTTTACCGGAGCGTGATTGGTTTCTAAGTTCGCTTCCGACTGTAGGCCTTTTACTAGTTAGTCCTGGTAAAGCCCCCAGACGGCGTATTTTTTTGAAACGAGGCCCTCTGTAACGTGACATAAAGACTCCTTTTTAAAATTTTTTTATTTCATAAATCTAAATCAAAACTAAACTAAATGACAAATATGATAGATAAAAAAAATTAAATGAAGCGAAATCTACTAAAGTATTGTACTACAAAGAAGAATTAGATGAATTCTATCGATATCCGAACCTTATTCTATTGTATATAATATAGAAAATAAAAAAAAGGAGGTTCTTTTCTTGATTTGTTCTACAGAGATCGAACTCTCCCAATTTTTTTTATTCATAATTGGAAGTTACTACGACATAATAGATCGTTGACTCTTGGAAAAAGAAAGGAGAAAAAAGCCTTTTTCAATATTCTTCTATTTCAAAAAGACATTCTCAATTATATAAAAATTATATAAAAAATCAAAAACAAATAGCGAAAAGCCGGCTATCGGAATCGAACCGATGACCATCGCATTACAAATGCGATGCTCTAACCTCTGAGCTAAGCGGGCTCACATAACAGAAATTGCGCATGCATAGGAATTAAATAAACTACTGGGATTTTATCTAATAACTCTTTATTATTAGCTATTCATAACATAATTAATTAATATGTCATATTTCAATTAATATGAGCATATAAAAGAATCATAGAATATCAAATAGTTCATATTTATTTGATATGTCTAGGACATAACATAAAGAACATAACAATTTGTGAATAACGATTAATTAATCGTTAATAGAATGGATTTCTATCTATTTCTCATATAATTTATCAATAAAACATATATCTTCATCTTAATTAGTATAGTGAAGATGTATAGTACGAAATAAGGAAATATAATAAA